ACGCTCTGTAGGATTTGAACCTACGACATTGGGTTTTGGAGACCCACGTTCTACCGAACTGAACTAAGAGCGCTTTCTTATCATAATAAATAAGCCTGTAAAAAAGAGGATTCTTTTATTTTATAACCCCAATACATCGTGCACACCTATACTATCATATATCATATATAATATGAGAAAATGGTAGATTATGTATGCTTCATTTTAATCAATCTAAAACTAAAATGGCTCCCTCCTTACTGCTCAAAGGAGAAGTAATAGGTAGGGATGACAGGATTTGAACCTGTGACATTTTGTACCCAAAACAAACGCGCTACCAAGCTGCGCTACACCCCTTTCAATTGGCCTACAATGTCATTGTAGAGAATCCCTGTCTTGTTTTCCACACCCTTATTTCATCTATTGATATACAAAAATTATCTTTCCATTTCCTCTTTTTGGTCTCATATCATATAACAACCATATAATGAATAATAAATGAATATTTTTGGCGGGAATTCTCAGGCGGAAAGGGACCTATTTTGCTGTTTTAAGAAAAGGAAAATCTTATCTATCGAATCATTGTACATTTAAATTTGAATTTTGAATTAGGAATTCCGGGTACAAATAAAATATACAAATACAAGTGGTCTTTAACCACACATACATGTGATTATATATGTATTACCATAATGTAATACGATAAAGAAGGAGGATTTAAAATGCGAGATCTAAAAACATATCTTTCCGTAGCACCGGTACTAAGTACTCTCTGGTTCGGTTCTTTAGCGGGTTTATTGATAGAGATCAATCGTTTCTTCCCGGATGCGTTAACATTCCCTTTTTTTTAATTCTAGTTATTGCCGCGGGACGGGGCGAAAAAGATTAGATCGAGATACAATCAAATATCTGTGACTACTCTCTCGCCCCCTTTTTTTTTTAGTTTTTTTTTTAGAATTATATAAGAATTAGATAAAATAAATAAGGAGGGTAGAACGAAAAAAGTGGATTCAACCTCACCGAAACTCGGGTTCAAGCTCCAATTAAATTACTAGTAGAGCGAAAAGAGAAATGTGGCTGGAACAACAGTATCCTACAAGATACTTAAAGAAAATACCGTACTGTGATTCTAAATAGAGTTAGAAATCATTGTATTACTTATTCTTATTATTTACTATTACTATAAATCTATATTGATTTACTATATTGATTGCAATTGATTGCAACGAAATCTTTCAGGATTTGGTTTTGAGTTAGCAACTTTTATTTATTTCTTTTTTTTTTTCATTCCTTTCTTCTTCACTTTTGATCGGAAAATAGAAGAGTTCGGTGAATTAAAAACTCAAAGGAGGTTCATGGCCAAGAGTAAAGATATCCGAGTAACGATTATTTTGGAATGTACCAGTTGTGTTCGAAACGGCGTTAATAAGGAATCAACGGGCATTTCCAGGTATATTACTCAAAAAAATCGACACAATACGCCTAGTCGATTGGAATTGAAGAAATTCTGTCCCTATTGTTACAAACATACAATTCACGGGGAGATAAAGAAATAAATCGAATCAAGTGTTCGTATGTCACCCCTTCCCGAGAATATCAAAATATGACATTAGGTATATAATATATTAAGTATATAATTAGTTATATATATAACGCATATTTTATTTATATATATATATTTATATTATTATTCTATATTATTATATTATTAATATTATTACATATATTTATATTACATATATTTATTATTACATTTATATATATTTAATTACATTTATACATTTATATATATATTCAATTTGAATTTATATATATTTAAATAATAATAAAATAAAATAAACAATAATAATAAAATAAACAAACCAAATCCTATTTATTATATTAATTCTATAATTTGAATTTGATCCGATCAAAATAGGATTTTAGAAATAGAGATAAGGATAGGATTCTTTTTAGAAATAAGGAATAAAGAAACCATGGATAAATCCAAGCGACTCTTTCTTAAATCCAAGCGATCTTTTCGTAGGCGTTTGCCCCCGATCCAATCGGGGGATCGAATTGATTATAGAAACATGAGTTTAATTAGTCGATTTATTAGTGAACAAGGAAAAATATTATCTAGGCGAGTAAATAGACTGACCTTAAAACAACAACGATTAATTACTATTGCTATAAAACAAGCTCGTATTTTATCTTCGTTACCCTTTCTTAATAATGAGAAACAATTTGAAAGAAGCGAGTCGACCGCTAGAACTACTGCTCTTAGAACCAGAAATAAATAGGCTTATCCTTCAATTGACTCAAAATTATCAAACGTAGACTGATGCTTTATTCAAAAAATCTGATAATCAAAATTGTCGTGTCGTAAGAAAAAATAAATAAATAAAAGAATCGAATCCGGTTGGGGAAGAAAAAGAAATTTTTTTTTATTGAGCGTCTTCGCTCATCTTGTTTTGATGACCTTATCAGAATTTTTTTATCATATTAATTTCTACTCTACCTTCCCCGAGTTCATTCTCGAGGGAACCCCATTTCATTTAAAGCATTTCGGTGGATTCCTTACGATCTCCTTATTTTATAATCTCGTTGGAAATCATATAAAAACAATTCCTATTTGAGATAGCTATTTGTGCAAGTATTTTACGATTAAGAAGCAACTGTTTCTTGTACAGATTGTGTATTAATCTACTATAACTATAGGATACCCCCATTCCGCGAATTACTGCATTTATTCGAGTGATCCACAAACGACGAAAATCTCTTTTTTTCCTATCTCTATCCCGATGAGCCGAAACCAAAGCTCTTATTCTTTGTTGAGTAATAGTTCGAGTAAGTCTTGAATGAGCCCCTCGAAAGCTTGATGCAAATAAACGAATTTTTGTTCGACGTCTCCGAGCTATATATCCCCGTTTAATTCTGGTCATTGAATAAAAGAAATTTTGATGAATAACTAATTCTTTCTTTCAGTTATTCTTTTCTAGTCTATTAATAACAAAACGGATTCTTCCAATGTATAAAATAAAAATTCCAATGGCTTTTGCTACTATAACCGTCCCGACCACGATTTTTCCTTTTTTCTAGGCATTTCATTTCGCCTTGAAATAAGAAATTGTATTGATACTAGGTATCAAAAAAAGCATATTAACTAAAATAAAGGAGTAAATAGAAATGGATAAATAAATAGTGGGTTCCATCGTTTCTATGGTTACTTCTTAAACGGTGAGGTCCTCTCTATACACCGGAGCTCGTTCCTTCATTTAATTGCTAACTTGTACAGTTCACACTATTCGGCTCTACTCATAAATTTTCCAGTAATAGATCTTTCACAACGAGATCTATCTTATACAGTAACGGTATGTAAGTATGAGGATTAATTGGGTAGCTGACCCTGTTAGTCCGTTCTTTGCAAGAGTCGAAGCCTAATCTTTTTGCTTTTAAAATAGGATTTTCCCCGCTTAATGGATAAGCATTTGCTACCAATGGGGAATTTTTTCTCATCTTAAATTCCAAGATTGGATTTGCGCCAATGGAAACCATAAATTTCATACACAATAGAAGGATATGGTAGATCTATCTTTTTTAGATAGTCAACGGAAGAACCCCATTCTATTCACTGGTACTGATCGTTGATACTGAAAAAATTGTTTCTTTTTTCTCAGCCCATGATCTGAACAAGTCGCACATACACCCTAGTACATGTTCCTCGGCGCTGAGGACATCCCCGAAGAGCAGGGGATTTCGTGACATTTCTAATTGGCTGTCTTGCATTTCTAATAAGTTGTTTAATAGTTGGCATGCTGAATCATATACATAATAGACTGGTTTAGATCGATCCTAACCAGATGATTATGAATTACTTCTTTTTCTATTTAATTTATATAGATTAATAAAATATTAACCCCTTAAGTTAAGAAGGAAAGGAATAAGAGGGATTAAATCAATCTTAATTAAATTGTGGATTGGTGTTAAATCGTTGCTATTGCTATTTGTTATTTAACCGCTACAAGATCCACAATTCCATGAGCTTGGGCTTCTGTTGCTGACATAAAAACATCTCTTTCCATGTCTTCGGATACAACCCATAAGGGCTTGCCCGTTCTTTGTACATAAACCCTTGTGATGCTTTCGCGAAGTTTCAGTAGTTCTTCCGCTTCCAGGATAAATTCTCCCGTTTGTGCCTCATAAAAAGAACTAGCAGGTTGATGGATCATTACCCTGATGATATAACATAAAAAAAGGTTCTTCTAACTCACATAATGAGGCGAGAAGAATAGCTAAAGAATAATAAGAAAAAAAGATAGAATTGAACAACCGTACAGGCATTTTTTGCGCATTGCATACGGCTTTACAATGGAATTCTCTTTTTTCGATGAAAGAAAAAAGAGAAAATATAAGGTCTATTAGACCCAGATCAATAAATAATCCAATTACCACCCTTCTTTTTTTTCGGAAAAGTTAAAAAATACTATGATGGCCCCGTTGCTTTATATATTTATTTCGTCTGTGATTCAGCAATCCCAAAGTTTCTTTTTTTTTTTTTTGAAAAAAAAGAAAGAAAAAAATAGTCTTTTTTTTTGTACTCTTTTATAACATATTTATAACATAAATATTGTTAATAGCCTCTGGTGCGAAAAGAAAAAAAAGTTTGTGACGCTGAGATGGGCCCACGACAGCTAAGATAAAATTGGAAATGCCCTTTCTCTCATACTACTCTTTCGATACATAATCTAATATTTTATTTTGAAAAAAAAAAGAAATAAAAAAAAATTTCATATCGAATTCGAAGTGCCATGCTATTATTACTTACTAATTCATATTTCATATGGCGAAGGCATAGTCTTCTTTTTTCTTTCCATCAAATAAAAAAAACTCATTGGCGCCGAGCGTGAGGGAATGCTAGACGTTTGGTAATTTCTCCTCCGGCCAGGAGAAAAGATCCCATTGAAGCAGCCAATCCCATGCATATTGTATGCACATCTGGTTGCACAAATTGCATAGTATCATAAATAGCTACTCCGGGTATTACCCATCCGCCAGGAGAGTTTATAAACAAATACAGATCTTTGGCATCATTCTCTATACTGAGATATACCATAAGACCAATAAGTTGATTCGAGATCTCGCTATCAACCTCTTGGCCTAAAAAAAGTAATCTTTCTCGATAAAGTCGGTTGATTAGGATAAAACTGTATCCCTTAGTAGCCGTACAGGCACCTTTTGATGCATACGGTTCAACAAAGATTGCGAAAAAAAATCAATGTGTAGATTCCAGCCATCCTTCGTTTTTCCTAGTGGGCCCTTTCTAACTTCTAATTTCTAATGAAGGGGCTTTTTCTTACATTTTTTAAATAAAATGAAATTCAAAATTAAATTAAAGAAAGATGAGTTTTGGCCCGTTTTCCTATACCTATAATATAGAAAAAATTCGCTAAACTTATCGCACAAACTTTTCATTGATCTATTTTTTTTTTCATTGGGATTCAATCCAAATCACGATGTCATTTTCTTGTTCCTGAATGGGTTTCGTCAATTTTTTATTCAATTTTTTTAGGTTTATGCTCTACTCCGAGTAAAGATCTGCCCGATTTTGATTTGCGCATATAGGACAAATGACCCAATACCACGTCTTTTTGCTATGATTTCATTTACTTTTTTATTTTAATTTAATTCCCTTTTCTTTCATGTTTTCCGCCAAATATTCAACGTATTTCTCATATTATTCGATTGATTAACAGTTTGAAATCGCTCTTATTTATATTTATAATTTAAAAAGAAAAAAAAAATTTATGATTATGATATAGGTGGTAATCATAAATATATTACCAATTGGGTTTTTTCTAAACGGAGCCTGTATACTTCATTTTATCGGTCCAACCAAGCCAACCATAAATCATTCTAATTGAAAATATTAATCTGGATACCCCCCCAAAAAAATGAAATGGATCTCTAATTGCACTTCATTACACTTCACGCTACAAATTTTTGATAATTCAATCAATCTTTTTTGGGCGAAACAGAGGATATCTCGATCGGGCGAGAGAACGGGGGAATCCCATATGACCCAATATATTTGACAAGTCGCACTATACGTCAACCCAAACTGCATCTTCCTCCCCCGGATTTCGAAAAGGAACTCTTGGAACACCAATAGGCATTAAAGGAAGGAAAAAGACTTAAATACTATATTTCACTTTGATGTGGAAGCGTAATAATGGTCTTAATAATATTGGCCTTTATCAGATTTTATACTATCATATTTTATACATAGATAGAATAAGGCCATAAAATAAAGAAAGACGGAACGAATGAAAGAGAATTCTTACGAATAGGTCCTTTGAATGATGAACAAATAGGGATGCATTCATTCATAAAAAATAGGATCAACCCCCATTGCGTATTGATACTTATCGGGTATAGAATAGATCTGCTTCTCTTTTTTCTTCTGAGCCGAATTCTTCCCTTATTACTAATGGAATAGAACAAATATTAATCCTTTCTCCGAAAGAATCCACCGAAAAGGGGAGGTATTCCAATGCAATAAAGTTACATAGTGTCTATTTTTCGTTGATAAAGGGGTATTTCCATGGGTTTGCCTTGGTATCGTGTTCATACTGTCGTATTGAATGATCCCGGTCGCTTGCTTTCTGTTCATATAATGCATACGGCTCTGGTTGCTGGTTGGGCCGGTTCAATGGCTCTATATGAATTAGCCGTTTTTGATCCCTCCGATCCCGTTCTTGATCCAATGTGGAGACAAGGTATGTTCGTTATACCCTTCATGACTCGTTTAGGAATAACCAATTCATGGGGCGGTTGGAGTATTACAGGGGGGACTATAACAAATCCGGGTATTTGGAGTTACGAAGGTGTGGCCGGAGCACATATTGTGTTTTCTGGCTTGTGCTTCTTGGCAGCTATCTGGCATTGGGTATATTGGGATCTAGAAATTTTTTGTGATGAGCGCACAGGAAAACCTTCTTTGGATTTGCCCAAGATTTTTGGAATTCATTTATTTCTCTCAGGAGTGGCTTGCTTTGGCTTTGGCGCATTTCATGTAACAGGATTGTATGGTCCTGGAATATGGGTGTCCGACCCTTATGGACTAACTGGCAAGGTACAACCTGTAAATCCAGCGTGGGGCGTGGAAGGTTTTGATCCTTTTGTTCCGGGAGGAATAGCCTCTCATCATATTGCAGCAGGAACATTGGGCATATTAGCGGGCTTATTCCATCTTAGTGTCCGTCCACCCCAACGTTTATACAAAGGATTACGTATGGGAAATATTGAAACCGTCCTTTCCAGTAGTATAGCTGCTGTCTTTTTTGCAGCTTTTGTTGTTGCTGGAACTATGTGGTATGGTTCAGCAACTACCCCCATCGAATTATTTGGTCCTACTCGTTATCAATGGGATCAAGGATACTTCCAGCAAGAAATATATCGAAGGGTTAGTGCTGGGTTAGCCGAAAATCAAAGTTTATCAGAAGCTTGGTCTAAAATTCCTGAAAAATTAGCTTTTTATGATTACATTGGCAATAATCCGGCAAAAGGAGGATTATTCAGAGCGGGTTCAATGGACAACGGGGATGGAATAGCCGTTGGGTGGTTAGGACACCCTATCTTTAGAGATAAAGAAGGGCGTGAACTTTTTGTACGTCGTATGCCTACTTTTTTTGAAACATTTCCGGTTGTTTTGGTAGACGGAGACGGAATTGTTAGAGCGGATGTCCCTTTTAGAAGGGCAGAATCAAAGTATAGTGTCGAACAAGTAGGTGTAACTGTTGAGTTCTATGGTGGCGAACTCAATGGAGTGAGTTATAGTGATCCTGCTACTGTGAAAAAATATGCTAGACGTGCTCAATTGGGTGAAATTTTTGAATTAGATCGTGCTACTTTGAAATCCGATGGTGTTTTTCGTAGCAGTCCAAGGGGTTGGTTTACTTTTGGGCATGCTTCGTTTGCTTTGCTTTTCTTCTTCGGACACATTTGGCATGGTGCTAGAACCCTGTTCAGAGATGTTTTTGCCGGTATTGATCCAGATTTGGATGCTCAAGTGGAATTTGGAGCATTCCAAAAACTTGGAGATCCAACTACAAGAAGACAAGTAGTCTGATGCAAGATTGCTTTCTTATTTTTCGCTTCTATTTTCTGTTTGTGATTTGACATAGGCTGCTGGAAAAATCTTGGTTAAAATCGCTGCCTTTTCTTTGATTCTTGTTCTTTCTTTATTTTATTCGGGAGATGATTCCAAATAAACAGGTACGGAAGCTATAATTGTAAACCACGATCGAATTTATGGAAGCATTGGTTTATACATTCCTCTTAGTATCTACTCTAGGGATAATTTTTTTCGCTATATTTTTTCGAGAACCGCCTAAAGTTCCAACTAAAAAAATGAAATGATTTTTCATTATATCAATTGAAGTAATGAGCCTCCCAATATTGGGAGGCTCATTACTTCAATTAGTCCCCGTGTTCCTCGAATGGATCTCTTAATTGTTGAGAGGGTTGCCCAAAGGCAGTATATAAGGCGTACCCAGTAAAACTTACAAGTAAACCAGATATAGAGATGGCGACTAAGGTTGCTGTTTCCATTATTATATAATTTCAAGATCACAATGGATCTATGATAAGATCGTTTATTTACAGCGGAATGATATACAAAGTCAACAGATCTCACTGAATAAAAAATAAGATTTATGGCTACACAAACCGTTGAGGGTAGTTCTAGATCTGGTCCAAGACGAACTGTTGTAGGGGATTTTTTGAAACCATTGAATTCGGAATATGGTAAAGTAGCCCCTGGATGGGGAACGACTCCTTTGATGGGTGTCGCAATGGCTTTATTTGCGATATTCTTATCTATTATTTTGGAGATTTATAATTCTTCCGTTTTACTGGATGGAATTTCACTGAATTAGATTCACAAGAACCACGAAGCCTCGCTTTTCAATACAAAAAGTGAAACTTTTAGTTCTCGGCTTTTTTTTAGCCCATTCTATTTTGGTAGTTCGACCGCGAAATTTATTTGTTTCTGTATTTCCGGAATATGAGTGTGCGACTTGTTATAATTGATCCTATTGATAGTACAGAAAATGGGTCTGTCATCTTGATCGAGATAGTTTTATCCCGTCGGATAGCCATTCTAGTATCTGGAGCACGGAATATATGAAATGGATCACGAAGTATTCGAACTATGATTCATACTTAATATTCAAACCTCGCGGCCGGACTCAAAAAAAATTTTCAAAGAAAGAGTTATATTATTTATAAATCGAAAGATTTTTTCTTCTTTCAAACTCTCATTTAGTTTATGCTTATTTTGATCAAAGGACAAACCTTTCTTTTCTTTGTATTTTTATTTATTATATCTATTCTATTCATTGAATAAGTGATGATCCAATGGTTCTTACTCAAAGAATCTTTGGACTTAGTTTGAAGGTTTTATTGAATCATCGCGGTTCTGGTATGAATCTGAAGTTTCAATTGATTCATAGGGTCTTAACAAGAGAATTCCTATCAAAAATAAAGAAAACAAGAATAAAGCCACATTCCATACAAATAACAAATCAAAGCAAAGAAAAAGAAATAAGTAGGTAAATAGAAGATTCAAGAGGCCTGTAACGATCAACATAAAGACGAATGCGCCGACTTGATTTTTTGGCATTATAATTACAACTACAAAAAAGAGCTTTCGGATTTTTACTCTTTTGTGTCTTCAGATAAAATTGAATGAAAAGATTAAGAAGTTTCAAACTTTCTATTCCATATCCGTTTCAGCTATTATTTGGGTGTTTTTGTTTGAGCTGTACGAGATGAAATTCTCATATACGGTTCTCAGGGGGGGAGTCCTCTTGGTTTACCTATCTCAATAAAGTCTATGATTGGTTCGAAGAACGCCTCGAGATTCAGGCGATTGCAGATGATATAACTAGTAAATACGTTCCTCCTCATGTTAACATATTTTATTGTCTAGGAGGAATTACGCTTACTTGTTTTTTGGTACAAGTAGCTACAGGATTTG